TAGTCGGTTTAGCAACAAAAGAAGGACTAGGAAGGGAAGGCAACTACCCGAGTTCAGGGTCTGTTGGTTTAGAAGTTCTATATTGAAGTTTCGTAGTGAGATATTTCAGTTAGGTAGTGCTCCTTCTCGAATACCAGACTGAGAGTGGGAGATTGACATCCTTTCAATCTTGGCTAAGAGGACTATTCAAATCCTGGTGAAGTAAAGGACTATGAGAATTCTCAAGTCGATGCGAATATAGGGCCATTTTGATGCGGGAATTGTGCAAAATGAGACTTTCAGGGAGATAAGGCAGGGAAGCCATTAATGGTATTTCATTCGAAGTGGTGTATTTCAAGTTGGAGAGTTAGGGGATTCCATCTTGGTATTGAAAGTGCGGAATCGTATTGCCGAAGTGGGCTATTTGGATAGGAATGAAATAGGTTTTAGAAGGTACAAGTATTGAAAGAAATCCTGTTTACAATGAGTTCTCAATCGCAAGGTCCTACCCGAGTTACAGAAAGTTGCTGTCGGCAAAGAAGTCTTACCAAGGATAGCCACGGCTTTCATTGAAAAAGGATAGGCCACTCGCTGAGCGCCCTAATCAATGAGGATAGGTTTCGATGTGGGGTATTTGCTATATGGTATGGTACAAAGTCAGTTTAGAATTCTTCGTGTGGGGAATGAACGCAAACCGCTTCAAGGCAACGGGCTATCTCCCAACTTTCACTTTAGGAATGCCTTTAAGGCTAGCTCTCTCCTTTGGTACTCAATTGGGTATATTTCGTAGTGAGATAAGGAATTCAATCGTATATGGTATTGTACAAATACAGTATGGCAGGATTGACTAGCGGGATGGTTTCAAAAGAAGGATTTCTTGCGGTATCGGTACTCAATAGGGAACTGAAGGGATAGGAATGTACTTTGAGTTCTCAATTCTATTGCATTAGAAAGTGGGGAATTCAATCGGTATGGTCGAAGGCAATCAACTGCCTGACTTCTGTAGATTCGTAGTGAGATTGACTGAATTCAGTTTGACTGAGAGTGAGCAAAAGCATCTTGTCAATTGAAACTGCGATTAGGAAATTGATTTCCAGAATCTAGTTGGACTTAGAGTCCGATGCCTATCTTGTAAGTCTTTACAGAATGGACTTTTACTTTTGAAAGTGTGGAATTTGGCAGGATTGAAGGTATTAGGTAAAAATCAACTTTCTTGAATGAAGTGGACTGGGAAGGGAATGCGAATAGGATAGGTTTGCGAAAGACCGAGGTCTTGACTTCTGCCTGTGCCTCTCGCTTTCATTCACAGGTTAGCCGAAGTCCTTTGAAGGTCTGCTTGCACGGAGATAGTGATTCGATCTTCCCTGCCTTCCTTCGTAGTGCTTGCGAGATGGACTCTTTCATCGGAGGGTGCTATTTCACCCATTGGTCTTGAGAAATCCTACTTCACCTACCTTTGGAACTCAGATCTCAAGAGAAGTCTTGACCGGACTACCGGGCTTCCGGTCAGTGCTGCTAGACCTCTAAGCAAGTGTTGCTAGACTTTCCTGGCTGTTGTTGCTGCTCTTACAACTGCTAGGCAAGTTACATGAGTGAGGACGAACGAATGGAACGAATACGGTGAGATACGATTTCTAATCTCTTGTAGTTAGGCAAGTGGAGGACAGTGATCTTCCAAATGATCACAGGCCGGAACGATCTATGATAGCTATTAACTAGTGCCATGGAGTCAGTCAGTCTAAACTCTATAGCTCAACAGTCTAGTGCAGCTAATGTACGAAGGAAGCAAGAAGTCAGCTAACAAGTATGAGAATCTCCACTGTTCAATCAACAACAACAGGGAGGGATGCCCCCGAGGGCATCCCGATCGATTCAATCAACAAAGCAAGTGTTGTGAGCCCACCGGCGAGTGAGGGCTAAACGGTATTTATAGATTGAAACTAGAAAACCTTAATTCCTGAACTAGCCTCATGAACAAGCCAGTCTCAACTTTCCTGTTCAACTTTATAGTGCGTCTATCTAAGGATAGATCTCGGTATCTGTGGAGAGGAAAAGAATGAATCCTACTAATGCGTCAAAATCTAAAAAACATTTATCTGTATTCCCCTTTCTTTATAGGTCTCGTGTTCCCCCTATTGAACGAAATGCAAAAACCACATACCCACAAACTTGTCAATAAACAATTCTATGTTCAATTTGACTACAAACAATTCTATGTTCCACTTGACTCCTACCCATACCGTGTTCAATTTGTATAGTTCCCATACCGTGTTCAATTGTACAACTACCAATTCAATCTTGAGATTTAGTAAGAATAGCAGACGGTATACTAGTCAGGACTCTTCTTTTCTACGAACAAGTCAGTACTCGCACTATTGGGAGAACATGCGTCAAAGAAGGTCGTTTTCTTTTCCGTCCTCGCACTCTTGTACGAATTTATCCCTGTACCTAAAAAAGTCTTTATTTCACGCTGGAGCATTTGTAAGCGACGGGATCTTAGCAGCTTCTTCCCGAGTTGCAT